AAAAAGATAATTTTAATAGTGTAAATAGATGCGTTTTGGGAGGCTATATCCCTAACTCGAGACTTTCCTGTTTCCGGGGGGTTTGCAGGAACAATAATAGTTTACGAGTTTAGGGGGGTAGGGGGGTTTGACCCGCAAAAGCCGAGGGGGGCATACCTTAGGGATCTTAGGAGAAACCACTAACTATTTATGCTCATGATATCAGTTATGCAATTCTTCTAATAAAATCTTTTCAACATGGACATACTGCCCGTACACCAAGAAAATGTACACCCTTGTCAGCTTGCCTTAGCGCTGCACTCTGAAATGCAAGGTGAAAGGAAAAAAAAAAAAAAATAACCATGTCCCTTAGAGTGAATGCCCGGCATGTGGGGTCACGGGTAAAAATGTACCCCACCAACAATCAGATGCCAGGTTCAAGGAAAGTGGGGGGAGTAATATCAGGTAATGGCCCTGAAATAGGAACCAAATGCCAGGAATAGTGCACCGTGTGAAACCCCCACGAATACTTGTCCCTCACCTTCGTTAACCGTGGTCGCATCGCTTAATTAAAATGCAATTCTTGTCTACATAGGATATTGACTTGAAGAGGGGTTAGGTAATGGTATAAATGGGTACCTAAAGTCTGTGTTAGGGCTTAACTTGTCGTGGGTTACACAGTTGGGTAATATCTATTAGTATGCAGTTGTGTTAGCCTTCTTGTCATGTATTTTGTTGAAGTTTGAAAGAGTGGTGATGTATGAATGGACAAAAGGGAGCAATGAGTATTCCACATAGCGATGTCCTAAAGCATTATTTATATGGTTGACATAAATATATGGTGTTAATACATATATGTATTTAGCAAAGAATAGTTAAATTCAGAATGCTGGCTTTGGGAGCCAGGGGTGGGAGTGAAAATCTCCCTTCTTTGAGCAGTAGGGAGGGGTTTAACCTCCGGCGGCCGGTTTACAAGACCGGCGCTCTGGCGCTGAGCTACTAGTGCAAGCTACTTGTAAGAGTTTGTTTTCTAATCAGCCGGATAAGGGGAAGAGGCCGAGGAAAATTAAGAAATAAATGAAAGAGGCAATTTGACCAATAACAACGTAGGGGTGTTCTACAGGTATTCCTCCAATTCAGGTTAGGATTACCACATCTGCTACTAGTGTTCAAAAGACGAATTGTGAGAGAGGACGGAATGTGAGGCTACGTTGCTTAGAGGTGTGGAGTAGGGGGACAAGTAAAAGTACAAGAATTGAGGCAAGGAGTGCGAGTACCCCTCCAAGCTTGTTTGGGATCGAGCGAAGGATGGCGTAAGCAAATAGGAAGTATCATTCTGGCTTGATGTGCGGGGGCGTAACAAGGGGGTTGGCGGGGGTGAAGTTGTCTGGGTCTCCCAGGTAGTTTGGGGAAAATAGTGCTAGGAAAGTTAGGGCTAGTAGTATAATTGCAAAGCCTAGGAGGTCCTTGTAGGAGAAGTATGGGTGGAAAGGAATTTTGTCTGCATCTGAGTTTAAGCCTGCCGGGTTGTTTGAGCCTGTTTCATGTAAAAAGAGAAGGTGAAGCACGGTAGCAGCGAGAACAACAAAGGGGAGTAGGAAGTGGAATGCAAAGAATCGTGTTAGGGTGGCGTTGTCTACTGAGAATCCCCCTCAGATTCATTGGACAAGAGTGCCCCCTACGTAAGGTACTGCAGATAGGAGGTTGGTGATGACGGTGGCACCTCAAAACGATATTTGTCCTCAGGGGAGTACGTAGCCAACAAAGGCTGTCATTATTACTAGGAGTAGGAGAATGACCCCAATATTTCAGGTTTCTTTATATAGGTAGGAGCCATAATAAAGGCCTCGTCCGATGTGAAGATAGATGCAAATAAAGAAGAAGGAGGCTCCATTAGCATGTATGTTTCGGATTAGTCAGCCAAAGTTTACGTCTCGGCAAATGTGCGCTACGGACGAGAAAGCCGTAGCGATATCAGAGGTGTAGTGTATTGCAAGAAATAGTCCGGTGATGATTTGAGCGATTAAGCAAAGTCCTAGGAGGGATCCAAAGTTTCATCATGCGGAGATGTTTGAAGGGGCGGGGAGGTCTACTAGTGCGTCGTTTGCAATTTTAAGGAGGGGATGGGTCTTTCGAAGGCTTGTCATTAAGGGTTCTTGTAGTTGAATTACAGCGGTGGTTTTTCAAGCCATTGGTCCTGGTTAAAATCCTGGCAGGAATAATGACTTATGTTATGTATATTTTTATGCTTGGGTTGGTTTTTGGTTTAGTGGTTGTTGCTTCTAATCCGTCTCCTTATTTTGGGGCGTTAGGGCTAGTTGTTGTTTCGGGCATGGGCTGTGGGATGTTGGCTAGTCATGGTGCCCCCTTTTTGTCTTTGGTGCTGTTTTTGATTTATTTAGGGGGCATGTTGGTTGTGTTTGCCTACTCAGCAGCTTTAGCTGCTGAGCCTTACCCGGAAACATTAGGGAGCCGGTCGGTTGCCGTTAATGCTGGGGGGTATTTGGTAGGGGTATTGGTTGGGTCAAGTCTTTTTTGGGAGGGGTGATTTGGGGGGCTATGGACAACGGTTGATGAGCTGGCTGAATTTTCTTTAATACGAGCGGATATAGGAGGGGTTGCGTTAATATATTCATCTGGGGGGATGATGTTGGTGTTGAGTGGGGGGGTGTTGCTTCTGACTTTATTTGTGGTGCTGGAGGTGTGCCGGGGCTCAAGTCGGGGGGCTTTACGGGCGGTTTAGTTATTAAGCAGGAGAAGGGCAAGGATAAATGTCAAGAAAAAGATGGTAAGGAAGGTTTTGACTATGCCTTGTTGTGCGTTGCTGGTGGTTGTAATCAGGGGAAGATTAGTGGTATAGATGGCTTTTGGGCCGGCTTTTTCTAGTCATGTTTGGTCTACTATCTGGGCGGCAATGTATTGTCCTAGCATGAGGTTTATTTTAGGGGGGAGGCGGTGCATGATTGCTGGGAAGAACCCTAGCATGTTTGAGAAGTGGTGTGGGCCTATTTTAGGGGTGGGATTAAATTGTTTGCTAGTGAGGGAGGCTAGTTCGAGGGCTAGGAGGAGCCCGGCGATGGTGACTAAAAGGGCCGAAAGTTTGAGTAAGGGGGGTATTGTTATAACGGGGGTTTTAGGGAGAACAATGTTGGAGGTGATTAATAGACCTGCAATGATGCTCCCTCACGCGAGGCGTTTGATTGGGTTAATAACTGCTTTGTCGTTTTCATTAACTGGGGAAAAAGCATTGAATCGGGGGCTGCCTATGGAGACAAAAAATACAATGCGGAGGCTATAAATAGCGGTGAAAGAAGTAGCTAGGAGGGTTAAGACAAGGGCTCAGGCATTTAGGTGGGAGACGTTTAGGGCTTCAATGATAGCGTCTTTTGAGAAGAACCCGGCTAAGAAGGGGGTGCCTGTCAGAGCAAGGCTTCCAATGGTTAAACAGGATGAAGTAAAGGGGGTGAGTTGGTGTATACCTCCTATTTTGCGGATGTCCTGCTCGTCATTAAGGCTGTGGATAATCGAGCCTGAGCAGAGAAAGAGCATGGCTTTAAAGAAGGCGTGGGTACAGATGTGTAGGAATGCAAGTTGTGGTTGATTAAGTCCGATGGTTACTATTATAAGGCCTAGTTGGCTCGATGTTGAGAAAGCTACAATTTTTTTGATATCATTTTGTGTTAGGGCACAAGTTGCTGTAAATAGGGTTGTTAAGGCTCCTAGGCAGAGGCAGGTGGTTAGGATAAAGGGATTATTCTCTATTAAAGGGCTTATTCGAATTAACAGGAAAATGCCTGCAACTACTATGGTGCTTGAGTGAAGTAGGGCAGAGACCGGTGTAGGACCCTCTATTGCAGAGGGTAGTCAAGGATGAAGTCCAAATTGGGCGGATTTGCCGGTGGCGGCAACAATCAGCCCTAGGAGGGGGTAGGTGAGGTCTATGCTGTGGGAGGTGGTAAAAATTTGTTGAAATTCTCAGGAGTTGAGGTTAGTTGCTATTCAAGCTATGGCAAAGATGAGGCCAATGTCACCGATACGGTTGTATAGGACTGCTTGAAGGGCGGCTGTGTTTGCATCTGCGCGTCCGTATCATCAGCCAATTAAAAGGAAGGATATGATGCCTACCCCTTCTCATCCAATAAAGACTTGAAACATGTTGTTAGCTGTGACGAGAATAATTATTGCGATTAAGAACACTAATAGGTACTTGAAAAAGCGGTTTATTTGGGGGTCTGTGTGTATGTACCAAGAGGCAAACTCTAAAATAGACCAAGTGACATATAGGGCCACGGGGGTAAAAATAACGGAGTAAAAGTCGAATTTTAAGCTGATGTTAACGTCGAAGATGAGGGTGTTTGTTCAGTTTCAGTTGGTAATTACGGTTTCTGCCCCTTCTGCGAGGAACAGTGACAGAGGTAGGAGGCTAACAATGAATGCTAGTTTAACAGCGGTTTTTACTTGGGTTAGTGCTCAGGCTTCATTTTTAGGGGCGGGGGACAGGGTGGTTAATACTGGGCAGAGGAGTAGTGTAAAAATAATGATCAGGCTTGTTGCTATTATGATAGGGGTTGGGTGCATAGCTTGTACTTGGATTTGCACCAAGAGTTTTTGGTTCCTAAGACCAACGGATGAGCTGTTATCCTTTAAAAGCTTGGCGAGGGAGCTCCGGAATTCAACCGAGGGTACGAGGGTTAGCAGTCTTCGTTGCTGGCAAGCCTCTCTCGGTGGATAAGAGGGGTATAACCTCTATTTTTAGAATCACAATCTAATATTTTTGTTAAACTATATCTACAGGAAGTTCATCCTCAAATTAGGGTTGGTTTTGCAATAAGCAGAAGGAGGGGAAGGAGGTGGAGTGCGAGGAGTAGATGTTCGCGGGTATGGGAGGGGTCTAGGGCAATGATGTGCTGAGGGGTGGGGCCTCGTTGGGTTATTAGAAACATATAAAGGGAATAGCCGGCGGTAATGAGGGTTCCTGCCCCTGTAAGGGCAATAGTTGCTCAGGATCAGTTGAATAGGGAGGTAATGATTATTAGTTCGCCTATCAGGTTGGGGAGAGGTGGAAGGGCTAGGTTTGCTAGGCTTGCGAGGAACCATCAGCACGTTATTAGGGGGAGAACCATTTGTATTCCACGGGCAAGGACTATTGTTCGAGTGTGTGTTCGTTCATAGTTTGTGTTTGCTAGACAGAAGAGGGCTGAGGAGGTTAGGCCATGTGCAATTATTAAAATTAGTGCTCCTGTAAACCCTCATGGGGTTTGAATTAAGATTCCCCCTGCGGCTAAGCCTATGTGTCCTACGGACGAATAGGCAATTAGTGATTTTAGGTCTGTTTGTCGTAAGCAGATTGAGCCTGTTATAATGACCCCTCATAAAGCCAGGATAATAAAGGGGTAGCTTAGTTCTTTAGTGAGGGGTTCTAGGAGGACTATAATTCGTATTATACCATAGCCTCCAAGCTTTAGTAGTACGGCGGCCAGTACTATTGAGCCAGCAATTGGGGCTTCTACATGGGCTTTAGGTAGTCATAAATGTATTCCGTAAAGGGGCATTTTAACGAGGAAGGCGATTAGGCAGCCAGCCCATCAAAGCTTGTCGGCGACAGAGGTTAGTGGAAAAGTTGGGGAATAAGAGAGGGTTAATAATGATAGGGTGCCCGTGGTGTTTTGTAAAAGCAGGAGGGCTACTAGTAGTGGCAGGGATCCTGCAAGGGTGTAGAACAAGAAGTATGTGCCTGCGTTCAAGCGCTCTGCTTGGTTACCTCATCGGGTGATCAAAATGAGGGTTGGGACAAGGGTTGCTTCAAATATAACGTAGAACAGGGCCACTTCAGTTGCTGAGAAGGCTATAATTAGGAAAATTTGAAGGGAGGTTATTAGTGTGATGTAGACTCGTTGGCGGCTGATGGGCTCGGGTAGCATATGATTTTGGCTGGCTAGGACTATTAAGGGGAGTAGCCAACAGGTTAGAACCAGAAGGGGGGTTGAAAGGGGGTCTAGTGCTATAAAGTGGTTAATTGTGTATCATCCGGTTTCGGAGGGATTGTTAAGTCAGGTTAGGCTAATTAAGGCAATGACTAGGCTGTGGGCTAGAGTTGTGGGTCAGAGTGCCTTTGCTGGGGCTAGCCATGCGGTTGGAATAAGCATAATTGTTGGGATTAAGACTTTTAGCATTGTAGTAGGCTTAGGTTTTGTAGTCGGTCGCTGCCGTGGGTACGAGCAGTGGCTACTAGTAGAGCGAGGCCTGCGCTGGCTTCACAGGCAGAAAAGGCGAGGAGAAGTATTGGGGATGCTGAGAAGCTTGTCACGTCTAGTTCTAGCGTTCAAAGGGATAGGGCGAGGAAGAGGGAAAGTATTATTCCCTCCAAACAAAGGAGGGCAGATAAGAGATGGGTTCGGTGAAATGCAAGGCCTGCGAGGCCTAGAAGAAAGGCTGTTGAGAAGGCAAAATGTGTAGGAGTCATTAGGTAATTGTGGACTTTAACCACGAGCTTTTGGGCCGAAACCAAATATTTTAATTAAAATAATTACCTATTCAGCTCATTCTAGGCCTCCTTGTAGTCATTCGTAAATCAGGCCTAGGGTTAGAAGGAGGAGGAGGGAGGTGGCTCAGAAAAAGGTTGTGGTGGGGTTTGGAAGTTGATCCCCTCAGGGGAGGGGAAGGAGTAGAGCGATTTCAAGGTCAAATAGGAGAAACAAAATAGCGATTAAAAAGAATCGTATTGAAAAAGGCAGGCGGGCAGAGCCCAGGGGATCAAAACCACACTCGTAAGGGGAGACCTTTTCTTGGTCGGGGGAGATTAGGGGGAGTCAGAAGGAGACGATGGCTAGAATTGTTGAGAGGGCCAGGGCAATAAAGATTACAGCGGTGATTAAGTTCATTATCTTTCCTTGGATTTTAACCAAGACCAGGTGATTGGAAGTCACTTATACTAGTTTAGTACTAGAAAGATAGGAGCCTCATCAGTAGATGGAGATGTATAGGAAGAGTCAGACTACGTCTACGAAGTGTCAGTACCAGGCTGCTGCTTCAAACCCGAAGTGGTGTTCAATTGTGAAATGGTAGTTGATTTGTCGAAGTAGGCAGACAGCTAGGAAGGTCGTTCCAATAATCACGTGAAGGCCGTGGAAGCCAGTAGCTACGAAGAAGGTGGAGCCATAAACCCCATCTGCAATTGTAAAGGGGGCTTCATAGTATTCTATTCCTTGAAGGAGGGTGAAGTAGCCGCCAAGAAGAATTGTTAATGTAAGGCTTTGAATGGCTTGCTTGCGCTCGCCCTCCATAATGCTGTGGTGGGCTCAGGTGACTGTTACGCCTGAAGCAAGTAAGACAGCTGTGTTAAGCAGGGGTACGCTAAAGGGGTCAAGGGGGTCGATTCCTGTCGGGGGTCAGCATCCTCCAATCTCTGGTGTTGGGGCCAGGCTTGAGTGGAAGAAGGCTCAGAAAAATCCTAGAAAGAAAAAGACTTCTGATGTAATGAAAAGAATTATCCCATATCGAAGCCCCTTTTGTACGGGGGGTGTGTGGTGGCCTTGGTAAGTGCCTTCTCGAATAATGTCTCGTCATCATTGGTATATCGTTAGTAGAAGGAGGATGGTGCCTAGAAAAATAAGGGATATTGTGTTATAGTGGAATCAAATGGCAAGTCCGGAGGTCATTAAGAGGGCGGCGATTGCTCCTGTAAGGGGTCAAGGGCTGGGGTCTACTATGTGGTATGCGTGTGCTTGGTGGGCCATTAGACGTTTTCTTGTAGGTAAAGGCTTATTAATAAGACGAACACGTAGGCTTGAATCATTGCAACTGCTACTTCTAGAATTGTTAATAGAAGAAGCACAACAGTTGTTAGGAGGGCAACGGTTGGTATTAAAGGTAGTAGGACAAATGCAGCAGTGGCAATGAGTTGCATGAGTAGGTGGCCTGCAGTTAGGTTGGCGGTCAGTCGTACGCCTAGGGCAAGGGGTCGAATGAATAGGCTAATTGTTTCGATAATAATCAGTACTGGGATGAGTGGTATTGGGGTTCCTTCTGGAAGGAGGTGGCCCAGTGCAGCGGTGGGCTGGTTTCGTAGGCCAATAAGGACTGTGGCTAACCATAAGGGGACGGCAAGTCCCATGTTGAGCGATAGTTGGGTTGTGGGCGTGAAGGTGTAAGGGAGTAGTCCAAGCATGTTGAGTGAAATTAGGAAGACCATTAAAGATGTTAGGATTAGAGCTCATTTGTGTCCCCCTACGTTTATAGGGGTTAAAAGTTGGGAGGTAAAGCGGTTGATAAGTCAGCCTTGAAGAGTAAGCAGGCGGTTGTTTAATCATCGGGGGGCGGGGGATGGAAATAGGAGTCAGGGCAAGATGAAGGCCAGAGCTATTAGAGGAATTCCTAGAAGAGAGGGGCTTATAAACTGGTCGAAAAAGCTTGTTATCATGGTCAAGTTCATGGGTCTGTTTTGGGAGTTTGTGTGCTTTGGTATGCGGGCTCATTGGGGAAAGTGTGGTTTAATGTTTTTGGTACCACGATTGTTAGGAGTACAAGTCATGAAAAGACTAGGATGGCAAACCAGGGGGAGGGGTTTAATTGAGGCATGTCGCTAGGGGTGTTTGGAAGGCACCAATCTTCAGCTTAAAAGGCTGACGCTGTGAGTCCGGTTTAGCTTCTTAGCGAGGCGTCTTCAAGTATTAGTGTAGATCAGTCCTGGAAATATTTTAGAGGGACAGCTTCCACTACAATTGGCATAAAGCTGTGGTTTGCGCCGCAGATTTCTGAGCATTGGCCATAGAACACTCCTGGGCGAGAGGCGATAAAGGCTGTTTGATTAAGACGGCCAGGAACTGCATCCATCTTTACTCCGAGGGCGGGGACTGTTCATGAGTGGAGGACGTCTTCTGCTGTTACTAAGACTCGAACAGGGGCTTCAGTGGGAACAACTATTCGGTGGTCTACTTCTAGCAGTCGGAATTGGCCAGGGTTTAGGTCTTGTGTAGGAACTATATAGGAGTCGAAAGCAATTTCTTGGTAGTCGGTGTATTCGTAGCTTCAGTACCATTGGTGCCCAATAGCTTTAACTGTTAGGTGAGGGTTGTTAATTTCGTCTATGAGGTAAAGAATTCGTAGTGAAGGGAGTGCAATGAGAATGAGGATAATGGCTGGGATAATTGTTCAAATAATTTCAATTTCTTGGGAGTCCAGGATATACATGTTTGTGAGTTTAGTTGAGACTATTGCCACAATAATGTAAAGTACGAGGGTGCTAATGAGAAATACAATCATTAAGGCATGGTCATGAAAGTGGAGAAGTTCTTCTATTACAGGTGATGCTGCGTCTTGAAATCCTAGTTGGGAAGGGTGGGCCATGAATAAGATACGTGGGGGTTTAACCCACGGTTCTGCCTTGACAAAGCAGTGTATTGTTGACTCTACTAGTATCTTATTAAGAAAGTGACAGAGTGGCTATGTGGCTGGCTTGAAACCAGTTAATGGGGGTTCAACTCCTCCCTTTCTCGTTAATGTGCGAGTTGAACTTGAACAAAGGCAGGCTCTTCAAATGTGTGGTAGGGAGGGGGGCAGCCATGAAGTCACTCGATATTTGTTGTAGTGAGTTCAACTGAGGCTACTACACGTTTAGCAGCGAATGCTTCTCATACGATAAATAAAAACATGATGACAGCAGTTAGGGAGATTAATGAGCCTATGGAAGAGACAGTGTTTCATAGTGTGTAGGCATCAGGGTAGTCGGAGTATCGCCGGGGCATGCCTGCCAGGCCTAGGAAGTGTTGGGGGAAGAAAGTTAGGTTAACACCTACAAATATTACACCAAAGTGGATTTTTGATCAAGTACTGTGAAGGGTATATCCCGTGAGTAGGGGAAATCAGTGTACAAATCCGGCTATGATGGCAAAGACTGCTCCTATTGATAGGACGTAGTGGAAGTGGGCTACCACGTAGTATGTGTCGTGGAGTATGATGTCTAGTGATGAGTTAGCTAATACAATGCCTGTAAGCCCTCCTACTGTGAAGAGGAAAATAAACCCAAGGGATCATAAAAGGGGGGCTTCTCACTTGATTGTCCCTCCGTGCAGGGTGGCAAGCCAGCTAAATACTTTTACCCCGGTTGGGATGGCAATAATTATTGTAGCGGAGGTAAAGTATGCTCGTGTATCAACGTCCATGCCTACTGTAAACATGTGGTGAGCTCACACAATAAATCCTAGAAGGCCAATGGCCATTATGGCTCATACTATTCCTATGTACCCAAAAGGTTCTTTTTTCCCGGCGTAGTATGCAACAATGTGGGAAATTATGCCAAAGCCGGGCAGGATTAGGATGTATACTTCGGGGTGGCCAAAGAATCAGAATAGGTGTTGGTATAGGATTGGGTCCCCTCCTCCTGCCGGGTCGAAGAAGGTTGTGTTAAGATTTCGGTCTGTCAGAAGTATTGTAATGCCGGCAGCAAGAACGGGAAGGGAAAGGAGTAGAAGGACTGCTGTAATTAGCACAGCTCACACGAAAAGAGGGGTTTGGTATTGGGAGATTGCGGGGGGTTTCATGTTCAGGATGGTGGTGATGAAGTTAATGGCCCCAAGGATTGAGGAAATACCTGCTAAGTGAAGTGAGAAGATGGTTAAGTCTACAGAGGCGCCGGCATGGGCGAGATTCCCGGCAAGGGGTGGGTAGACAGTTCATCCGGTACCTGCCCCAGCTTCAACTCCTGAAGAAGCCAGTAGGAGCAGGAAGGAGGGAGGCAGAAGTCAGAAACTTATGTTGTTTATTCGGGGGAAGGCCATATCAGGTGCCCCAATCATTAAGGGGATAAGTCAGTTTCCAAACCCTCCAATTATGATTGGTATTACTATAAAGAAAATTATTACGAAAGCATGAGCTGTCACGATTACATTATAAATCTGGTCGTCGCCCAGAAGGGCTCCGGGCTGGCTTAATTCGGCTCGAATGAGGAGGCTAAGGGCCGTACCTACTATTCCAGCTCAGGCACCAAATACAAGATAGAGGGTGCCAATGTCTTTATGATTGGTAGAGAAGAATCAGCGTGTGATTGCCACAGGTAAAATGACTGAGAGTTAAGTGGTGGTTTGTAGCCCCATAAACAGAGGTTCAAGCCCTCTTTTTACCAAGCCCTGAGGTGTTGTACATACGAGATTGCAAATCCCGAGGCGCAGGTTTACGCCTGCCGGGGCTTCCCCCGCCCTTTGCCCGGCGGGCGGGGGGAGGTAGGCGGATGCCCGCTGGTTAGGGCGCTTAGCTGTTAACTAAGAGTTTGTAGGATCGAGGCCTTCCCGTCTAGAAAGGCTTTAGCTTAATTAAAGTGTCTGTTTTGCATGCAGAAGTTGTGGGTTAGTGTCCTGCAAGTCTTATTTAGGGGCTGGGAGATTTTCACTCCCACTTAAGGCTTTGAAGGCCCTTGGTCTAGTGTTATCCTAAGCCTCTGTTAAAGGTAAAGAAGGGCTGTAACTGCCGGGGCTATTGGGAGAAGGAGGATTGTGCCTAGGATGCAAAGAGAGAGGGGGGAGGAGGATTGGCGGTAGGGAAATCGTCAGGGTGTTGAGCCTGCGAGGTTGTTGGGGGTGATGGTAAGGGCCATTGCATAGGAGAGGCGAAGGTAGAAGTAGAGGCTTAGGAGGGCTGTAAGGGCTGCGATGGTGGCAGTTAGGGGAAGTTGTTGTTTTGTGAGTTCTTGTAGAATAAGTCATTTTGGGAGAAAGCCTGTTATGGGGGGGAGTCCCCCCAGGGAAAGCAGTAGTAGGGGGGCGGAGGCAACAATAAGGGGGGATTTAGTTCAAGATATTGCTAAGGAGTTAATATTGGTTGCATCATTAAACTTAAGGGTTAGGAAAGCAGAGGAAGTTATTAGGAGGTAGGTTATTAGGGCCAGGAGGGTCAAGGAGGGGGCGAATTGAATAATAATAATTATTCAGCCAAGATGGGCAATGGAAGAGTAGGCTAGGATTTTGCGGAGCTGGGTTTGATTTAGCCCCCCTCAGCCCCCGACAAGGGTTGAGGCAAGTCCCAGTAGGACTAGGAGCTCTTGGTTGGCGGTTGGGATTTGAAGTAGTAAGATGAAGGGGGCTAGTTTTTGTCAGGTTGAGAGGACTAAGCCTGTGGTAAGAGTTAGTCCTTGAAGTACCTCTGGCAGCCAGGTGTGAAGGGGAGCTAAGCCAAGTTTTAGTGCCAGGGCCATAATGATCATTGTTGTGGGGATTGGGTGGGTTATTAGCTGAATATCCCATTGTCCTGTTAATCAAGCATTAGTGACGCTAGCAAACAGTAGGGTGGCGGCAGCTGTTGCTTGGGTTAAAAAATATTTGGTGGTTGCTTCAATTGCTCGTGGGTGGTGTTGTTGGGCCATTAGAGGAATAATGGCGAGTGTATTAATTTCTAGCCCCATTCATGCGAGGAGCCAGTGGGAGCTGGTGGCAGTAATTCCGGTTCCTAGTGCTAAGCCAAAGAAAAGGAGGGTTAAAATGTAGGGGTTCATTAGCAAAGGAAGGGGTTTAACCAACATGTTTGGGGTATGGGCCCAAAAGCTTTTTTAGCTGACTTTACTAGGAAGTGGTGTAGTGGAAGCACTAAGAGTTTTGATCTCTTCAGGTAGGGTTCGAGTCCCTTTTTTCTAAGGAGGCGGGGGGATTTTAACCCTCATAGTTCACTCTATCAAAGTGGCCCTTTATTCAGGCACGGCTCCGTTTTATAGTTGGGGGGGAAGGCCCGCTAGCGCAAGTGTAAGGGACAAGTGCCAGATAACTAAGGCCAAGGTTAGAGGTAAAAAGTTTTTTCAGACGAGGTGCATAAGTTGGTCATATCGAAATCGTGGGTAGGAGGCTCGCACTCAAAGGAATAGTACGGAGAGAAAGGCTGCTTTAGCTATTAAGTTAATGGTCGTGAATTCGGACAGGTGGGGTAGGTGGGAGGCTCCGATGAAAAGAGCAGCGGAAAGGGTGTTTATTAGCAAGATGTTGGCGTATTCTGCCAGGAAAAAGAGGGCGAAGGGGCCTCCTGCATATTCTACATTGAACCCTGAGACCAGTTCAGACTCACCTTCTGTCAAGTCGAAGGGGGCGCGGTTGGTCTCCGCTAGGGTGGAGATGTATCATATGGCGGCGAGAGGTCAGGCAGGTAATAGTAGTCAAATGCTTTCTTGGGCTACGCTAAAGGTTTGTAGGGTGAAGCCTCCTGTGAAGATAATGGTGCTTAAAAGAATAAGTCCGAGGCTCACTTCGTAGGAAATTGTTTGGGCAACGGCCCGTAGGGCTCCGATTAGGGCGTATTTGGAGTTTGAGGCTCAGCCTGAGCCAAGAATAGAATAGACTGCTAGGCTGGATAGTGCAAGAATAAATAAAATGCTTAGGTTTAGGTCTGTGACAGGCTGTGGTAGGGGCAAGGGGGCTCAAAGTGTCAAGGCTAGGGTGAGAGCTAGTATTGGGGCTAGGAGGAAAAGGACAGGGGAGGAGGTAGAAGGACGTACGGGCTCCTTAATGAATAGTTTTACACCGTCGGCGATTGGTTGGAGGAGGCCGTAGGGCCCAACGATGTTTGGGCCTTTTCGCAGCTGTATATAGCCGAGAACTTTTCGTTCAAGGAGGGTTAAAAATGCCACGGCTAGGAGTACGGGCACAATGTATGCTAAGGGGTTAAGAAGATGGGTTAAAATAGTAATCATAGTTAGGGAGAGGATTTGAACCTCTGTTTAAAGGGTTTAGGCCTTTTGCACTTATCCGGGCTCTGCCACCTTAACATGCCTTGTTCTTAGGCAGGGCTATGCGCCCTTTTACCTGCTTTAGATGTCTTCAGCAGGTAAGGGGGAGGCTTACTTTCAGCATGGGCCTCTTCTTTCCGGTCCTTTCGTACTAGGAAAGAGCGTTCATAGATAGAAACTGACCTGGATTTCTCCGGTCTGAACTCAGATCACGTAGGACTTTAATCGTTGAACAAACGAACCCTTAATAGCGGCTGCACCATTAGGATGTCCTGATCCAACATCGAGGTCGTAAACCCCCTTGTCGATATGGGCTCTAAAAGGGGATTGCGCTGTTATCCCTAGGGTAACTGGGTCCGTTGATCGGTCTTGCCGGATCTTGTAGGTCAGATGTCCTGTTAATTAGAGCTGTGGCTCTGGTTTTGAGGAGTAAACTCCTGTTCCACGTGGGGGCTTTTTGTCCCCCGCGGTCGCCCCAACCAAAGACAGGGGGCAGGTGTCAGTTAGTTATTTCTATTAAGCTAGGTGTTTTTACGTGGGCTGCCTTTTGTCTTAAGCTCCATAGGGTCTTCTCGTCTTATGGCTTTATTCCCGCTTCTGCACGGGAAGATCAATTTCATTGACCAGGAAAAGGAGACAGCTTGGCCCTCGTTATGCCATTCATACAGGTCTCCATTTAAAAGACAAGTGATTACGCTACCTTCGCACGGTCAAAATACCGCGGCCGTTAAACTTGTTAGTCACAGGGCAGGCGGGACCTCTTATACGGTTAAGATATGCAAGAGGCGATGTTTTTGGTAAACAGGCGAGGCCGGTGTTTGCCGAGTTCCTTCTTTTCCTTTAAGTCTTTCCTTTATGACACACCTGTGTGGGGTTAACGATCAGTTCCTGAGTGGTTTTCTAGTTTAAATTTTGGGCTGTCTCAGGGCCCTCGTTGGTTGGGGGCGTTAATTATCAGTGGGGGTTCGTTCTGATTTACGCAGGTGTCTTGGAGAGGGGCGTCCCTCTTATTACTCATTTTAGCAGTGTCTCTTCCATGTTTGCATGGAAAGGCCTAGTATTTATGTGAGGGGCTTAAGAAAATATTATTAGGATTGTGGAAAGGCGAGTATTTGAGCTTTAACGCTTTCTAGGTGGTTGGCTGCTTTTAGGCCCACTAAAATATTGTGCCTTTAGGTGTTAAATCTTTAGCCGTCTCATAAAGTTGTATCTTTTTTCAATGGGGCTGTCCCCCCGTTGAATAACTCTTTAACTTTCTCTATATCACTGTGGGTAATAACCAGGGGGAGGGGAGAGGGATTAAAGGCTGAACTTCTATTCATTTTGTAGGCAACCAGCTATAACTGGGCTCGGTAGGTCTGTCACCTCTACTCAAAGATCTTCCCACTCTTTTGCAACAGAGACGGGTTTGCCCTATGATAGGCTGTCTTGGAGTAGCTCGCTCAGTTTCGGGGGTTCAAACTAAAGGTCACTTTGCTTGAAGGTTACTGGCTAAATCATGATGCAAAAGGTACGAGTGATTGTCTCTGCTTCCTTTCTCCTCACTGGGTTTTTCATTTCTCTTTCAGCTTTCCCTTGCGGTACTTTTTCTATAGCGCCGGGTGTCCTTTTCTATCGCCTAATACTAGGGTGGAAAAATGGTTTGGTTAATTTAGCGGGTTCGTAGTGTGGGGTTATTGATGGGGGTTTGTTGAATTTGGGTTGTGGGCTAGCTGTTAAGAGGTTAGAGTCAGTGCGACCCGATTTGCACGGGCGTCTTCTCGGTGTAAGGGAGGTGCTATGCTATTTTAGCTACGCTCTGGTTTTTCCAAGTGCACCTTCCGGTACACTTACCATGTTACGACTTGCCTCCCCTTTATTAAAGCTACTTTTTAGTTACATGTTGTTATGTTTGTTGGGGAGAGTGACGGGCGGTGTGTGCGCGCTTCAGGGCCAGTTTCAGAGGGGCGCTCTATTCCCTTCTTACTGCTAAATCCTCCTTCAAATGGCTGTTTCAAGGCATTATCCGTGTTTACTGGTTCAGTAAATGTAGCCCATTTCTTCCCCTCTCGTACGCTACACCTCGACCTGACGTTTTAGGTTGTACCAGTTATGCTCACTATGTGTCCTTCATAGGGTAAGCTGACGACGGCGGTATATAGGCGGGTTAAACAAGAAAGGGTGAGGTTTAACGGGGGTTATCGGTTATAGAACAGGCTCCTCTAGGTGGGTCTAAAGCACCGCCAAGTCCTTTGGGTTTTAAGCTGGGGCTTGTAGTTCCCGGGCAAGCAAAGGGGTAAATGATTGCTTTTGTTTAGGGCTAGGCATAGTGGGGTATCTAATCCCAGTTTGTTTCCTAGCTTTAGTGGGCTAATATTGTTTAAAGCCACTTTCGTGGAGGGGCTTCCCGTCTTCGGGTGCGTATAACAGCTTTGAAGATGTTTAGCTTTAGTGTAATAATGTATATAGCCACATTTTACGCCGGTGTTTGTCAACTCGGGCCTCTCGTATAACCGCGGTGGCTGGCACGAGTTTTACCGGCCCTCTTGGTTTTAATTAAGTCAAGTTTTCACTCATGGCTTAATGTTTATTACTGCTGAGTTCCCTTGGGGGTGTGGCTAAGCAAGGTGTTGTGGGCTAACAGAGGGTTGTTCCTAATACCTGCTCCTTTTCTCCGTGGGGGGAGAATGTAGGGCATTCTCACAGGGGTGCGGATACTTGCATGTATAAATTTAACCAAAGTTGACATTAAAGTCAGGACCAAGCTTTTGTGCTTACGGGACTTTCTAGGGCCCATATTAACATCTTCAGTGTTATGCTTTAGTTAAGCTACGTTAGC